TTACATTGCATTCGCAGGTAAAAGAGTAATTGAACAAACATTGAATAAGATAGTACCTGAAGGTTCACAAGCGGCTGAATATTTATTCCATAAGGGCTTATTCGATCCAATCGTACCACGTAATCCTTTAAAGGGTGTTCTGAGTGAGTTATTTAAGCTTCACGCTTTTTTTCCTTTGAATTAAAATTCACTTATTAAGTTAAGTGGAGCCTTAAGTCAAATTATTTTTATTTTATTTAGTTACATTTTTGTATTTGTAGCGAACAATTAGGTAGTTTATCGGAATCAAAGTAAAAATTCTAAAGAAGACTTTCTTTTTTCTTTGGTGACATAATCATAATATTTAATTGTAAATTGTAGAAAGAATCGTGCGGATAATTCTTTTTTTTTCTACCGATATTCCTGATTATTAATTAGGAAACCTCTAGCAACAAGATAAAAAAAAAATGGTTCCTTCTTCAAAATTCAAATTGGGCAAGGCAAATAAAATAAACCGAAGGTCATCTTTCCTTCTTGCTTTGTATGTATAGTATATATAATTCAAATATAGAAAAGATAGATATAGAGTATCTTTTCTTTCTACTATATCTTCCGAGAATCTCTATTTTTACTAAGAATCCTGTTGTTGGATTGAATTCTAACGAATCCTTCGTGAATTTGTAAGAAACTCTTTCTTTTTTATTTCTTAAATAAAATAAAAATTCGAATTGAATTCGAATTTGAAGACAAGAATAGATTATCATACGTATATTTCTATATTTCATGTAGAAAGATAAAGAAGAATAAGTCTCATTTATTTAATTATCCATTCCTTACACTTATTATTTAATATATATAGTCACTTCGATATACTCAATATAATTATATACGAATTATAATTATTCTAAGGTATCTTTCTAACAATAACAGGTACAAATATTAAATCGAGGTACCCATTCTATGATAATTTTTAACAACTTACCCTCTTTCTTTGTGCCTTTAGTGGGCCTAGTATTTCCGGCAATTGCAATGGCTTCTTTATCTCTTCATGTTCAAAAAAACAAGATTTTTTAGATTCGATAGGTGCAAATCTTATCTATTTTTTTTCAAGACTTAGATATAGATAACACAGATATCTATTTAGTAGAATATGGCAGTTTCCTCCGAACATAGCTTTTATGTATGCGTAAATATATGGGTAAATAAATTATAGCAATTTTCAAATAGATCGGAATCGAGGTGGATGTAGGAAATGGAAAGTCAATGTATCTATATGTGGATATCTATAGGAGATCATATAAAAGGGATATTCTTATTTTAGACCTAACCAATTTGATCTAACCAATTTGATCTAACCAATTAGATGAATTACTCCTAAAGGCTTACATTCGAATGACACTAGTTGATGAGAGTTACTTCGGAAACAAAAAAACGAAAGTCAAATTCATTTGGACTATTTTCTCAATTCCAATAAAATGCAACTGGATCTAGTATGAGTTGTCGATCAGAACATATATGGATAGAACTTATAGTGGGGTCTCGAAAAATAAGTAATTTCTGCTGGGCCTTTATCCTTTTTTTAGGTTCACTAGGATTCGTATTAGTTGGATCTTCCAGTTATCTCGGTAAGAATTTGATATCTTTAGTTCCGTCTCAACAAATTCTTTTTTTTCCACAAGGGATCGTGATGTCTTTCTACGGTATCGCAGGTCTCTTTATTAGTTCCTATTTGTGGTGCACAATCTCGTGGAATGTAGGTAGTGGCTATGATCGATTCGATAGAAAAGAAGGAATAGTGTGTATTTTTCGTTGGGGATTTCCTGGAAAAAATCGTCGCATCTTTCTACGATTTCGTATGAAAGATATTCAGTCCATCCGAATCGAAGTTAAAGAGGGTATTTCTGCTCGTCGTGTCCTTTATATGGAAATCAAAGGACAGGGGGCCGTTCCCTTGACGCGTACTGATGAGAATTTGACTCCGCGTGAAATTGAGCAAAAAGCCGCCGAATTGGCCTATTTCTTGCGCGTACCGATTGAAGTATTTTGAAATGAACTTGAACTGAAGAAGAAATTCTTTCCCAGCGGCAGGGAAAAAATTCAAGAATTCTCTGTTCTTTCTTCAGCATAGCATAGCTTAATAAAATTTTTTCAGAACGTTCATTCGAGCCAAAGTATACGTATATGGAACATCCATAAAACGAAATTTTTTTTGTATGCATAAAAAAGAATTTATGCGTATGGAAATCCACTCAACTCAATTTACTAAAAAACAAGTAAAAGTAACAAATCGAAATAAAATAATAGATTCATCTCGTATATCAAAACATTTCGGAATAAAGGATTTCTCTTTTTATTTTCAATATGAATTGATAGGTTAGATACAAATAGATCATATCTTGGAAATTCTCTCTCCTTTCTTTTGTCAATCGACTTTTCTTTTTTTTTTATCTTTTCTTTTGTTTTTCTTAATGATCAAAGGCAAAAGATTGCTTGGATCTCTTATAAGGATAACTTTTCTGTCTTGTTTTGCCACTCATTTTTGATCATTACATTAGGTTTTGAATTTATGATCGGTAGATCACAATATTCTTAATAAATCTCTCTCCATTTTTCCTGGACTAGAACTGTGGGGTAGCCGGCCATTTTTTTTTTTTCGAAAGATTTTCTTTTTTGATAGAAAAGACAAAGGGAGTTCTTTTGGCTTAAAATCCGAATAATATTCATTACTTGCTTGAAATAATATTCATTACTTGCTATTCATTACTTGCTTGAATTGGTTCTTTCAAGCATTTATCGAAAAGGGCTTCGAATTTGATCAATTCAATTGAGGTATCTGGAAACAAGATTTTTTCTTATTTCTTCATTTGAAACGGGCTCTTATTCTATTTCTGTATTCTTTCTAAATTCAAGGACTAACTACTGAATCACAAATAAAAAACAGGGAATAGATTCATAGGTCCGATGCCCTGTAATAGAACTTAGGGTTAATAGAAATAGTAGATCACATAGATTCAACAAATGAGGTGGATTCATTAACAATTCAAAGATGAAAAAATGGTAAAAAAGAAAGCATTTCTTCCTCTTCTATATCTTACATCTATAGTATTTTTGCCCTGGTGGATCTCTCTCTCATTTAATAAAAGTCTTGAATTTTGGATTACTAATTGGTGGAATACTAGGCAATCCGAAACTTTTTTGACTGATATTCAAGAAAAGAGTATTCTAGAAAAATTCATCGAATTGGAAGAACTCTTACTCTTGGACGAAATGATAAAAGAATACCCGGAAACACATCTACAAACACTTCGTATAGGAATCCACAAAGAAACGATCCAATTGATCAAGATGCACAATGAGGATCATATCCATATGATTTTGCACTTATCGACAAATATAACCTCTTTCATTATTTTAAGTGGTTATTCTATTCTGGGTAATGAAGAACTTGCTATTCTTAACTCTTGGGTTCAAGAATTCCTATATAACTTAAGTGACACAATAAAAGCTTTTTCTATTCTTTTATTAACTGATTTATGTATCGGATTCCATTCGCCCCATGGTTGGGAACTAATGATTGGCTATGTCTACAAAGATTTTGGATTTGCTCACAACGATCAAATTATATCGGGTCTTGTTTCTACTTTTCCAGTCATTCTGGATACAATTTTTAAATATTGGATCTTCCGTTATTTAAATCGTATATCTCCATCACTTGTAGTGATTTATCATTCAATGAATGACTGATCTAACTAGAATATTTGTTACTTTGTAACATAAGGTACATAAGCAAAGCATTTCCATTTTAAGACGTACTTACTCTTTCTACCCTACAGGGATTTCTGCTACTCCTTATATTCCAGTAAAATGATTTCAATAAAGTAAATAGCAGAATTGTGGATAGGGAACTATACAAGCGACCTACCTAATTTTATTGTAGAAATTTTCGGGATCAATGATTGGACCATGCAAACTAAAAACACCTTTTCTTGGATAAAGAAAGAGATTATTCGATCTATTTCCGTATCGCTGATGATATATATCATAGCTCGGACATCCATTTCAAATGCATATCCCATTTTTGCACAGCAGGGTTATGAAAATCCACGAGAAGCGACCGGACGTATTGTATGTGCCAATTGCCATTTAGCTAATAAGCCCGTGGATATTGAGGTTCCGCAAGCGGTACTTCCTGATACTGTATTTGAAGCAGTTGTTCGAATTCCTTATGATATGCAAGTTAAACAAGTTCTTGCTAATGGTAAAAGAGGAGGTTTGAATGTGGGGGCTGTTCTTATTTTACCTGAGGGGTTTGAATTAGCGCCTCCCGATCGTATTTCGCCCGAGATGAAAGAAAAGATAGGCAATCTGTCTTTTCAGAGCTATCGCCCCAATAAAAAAAATATTCTTGTGATAGGTCCTGTTTCTGGTCAGAAATATAGTGAAGTCACCTTTCCTATTCTTTCCCCGGACCCCGCTACTAATAAAGATGTTCACTTCTTAAAATATCCCATATATGTAGGCGGGAACAGAGGAAGGGGTCAGATTTATCCCGATGGGAGCAAGAGTAACAATACAGTTTATAATGCTACAGCGGCTGGTGTAGTAAGTAAAATCATACGAAAAGAAAAAGGGGGGTACGAAATAACCATATCGGATGCGTCAGATGAACGTCAAGTGGTTGATATTATTCCACCAGGGCCAGAACTTCTTGTTTCCGAAGGCGAATCTATCAAACTTGATCAGCCATTAACGAGTAATCCTAATGTGGGTGGATTTGGTCAAGGAGATGCGGAAATAGTACTTCAAGATCCATTCCGTGTCCAAGGCCTTTTGTTCTTCTTGGCATCTGTTATTTTGGCACAAATATTTTTGGTTCTTAAGAAGAAACAGTTTGAGAAGGTTCAATTGTCCGAAATGAATTTCTAGATTCGCGGATTTCCAATATCAAATTCGTAAAAAGAATCAAATTTTTGTTTTGACAATTCAATTATATTATGTATGATTAAAAATTATGAAAAGCT